AGGTTGCCTTAAAGGCAACATAAAATCAAGCCTTTCAACCAATCTCGATACGAAATTCATTTGAACCTCGTCTTTCACTTCCTTCACTTTAAGGCTATGCCATCCTAAGGTGCTGCTAAATGGAAAGATCTTAGCAACGTCCATGAAAGATGAAATTCGTTTTATTTGCCCAATTTCCCGCAAAAAAAAATGCACTCTTTTGACTAATATTCTTAATTAGTAATTAAGAATATTAGTCAAAATAGAATTATCCCCTGCCACCAAAGAAAACCCTATTCTTCGTATTTTGACTTTGATTCTGCTAAACCAATTACTTGTTGACTACAAATTTCTATCTTATCTTATGCAGTTCCGCACGATAAAAAAATTAAGTTAAAAAATATCTTTTTTTTTTGGGGGGGGTCGAGGTAAAAATCAATAGAAAAATAGCCACTTAAAGGGGACAGTACGCACGCTTTGGCATTCCAGGTTACTAAAAAAATAAGCCTTGCCAGTAGAATTTTTTTATTGGTCTTCTGTATTATCTCCATCTGGATTATCGTCTAGATTTTTGTTGAAATCGAACAAAGATTTAATAAACAAAGAAGGAAACTCAAAACCCACGGGAATCCTATTTTCTTCCGGATTTTCATCTAGAAGAAAATCTAAATTTTCTTCTAGATTAGCATCTAGATTTTTGTCGAATTTTGACAAAGATTTAATTAATAAACAAAGAAGGAAACTCAATACCCACTGGAACTAGATTTTCTTCTGGTAAGATAATATTATCCACCGTCATAATACGATCAATAATTCCATAATCTTGGGCTTCTTTTGCTGACATCAACCGCGTTCTCTTCAGGTCTTCTTGTATAATATCGTAGGATTGCCCCGTTTTTTCTACATAAATCTTGCAGATGTAGTCCTCAATACGACGAAGCGCGTCCATGGACTTCCGACGCCCGAACTTAAACTTACGGAACTCAAGCCTCCTTTTCTTTTTCTTTTTCTTTTTCTTTTTCCTTTTCATTCGAAATTTAGGTCTCTGAATCAGCACCCTAGCGCGAGGCTCTGCTAGGCGCATGTCTCCTGAAAGTAGGACAAAAGATCCCACTGAAGCAGTCATTCCACATACTATTGTATTTATGTCTGTTGGCATCCCTTGGATTGCCTCTTGTACTGTAATTGCAGTTGCTAGGTGTCCGGCAACGCAATTGTTTAGAAGCAAGTTTACAGGTTGGGTATAATCTTTCATAGTCAGATGGAAAATAATAGATGTTATGAAATATCCCCTTTTCCTAGTCACTTTTCTTAAAATAAGAACCCTTTTGTACAAAAGCATACTGCGTAACTTAATCCAATATTCTTTTTCTTCTTCGAAGTCGATTTCTTCTTCTTCGAAGTCGATTTCTTCTTCTTCGAAGTCGATTTCTTCTTCTTCGAAGTCGATTTCTTCTTCTTCGAAGTCGATTTCTTCTTCTTCGAAGTCGATTTCTTCTTCTTCGAAGTCGATTTCTTCTTCGAAGTCGATTTCTTCTTCTTGTTCTTCTGGATCCTCAAAAGAAGTCACATTTTGAATCTTAAGTGGCATTTTTGTTACCTCCAAGGTCTTTGGGATAAAATTGTATAGTTCTATCCCCTACCCAGGGATAGAACTAAAAAAATAGATTCTTATTATCATATATAATTCAAAAGATCATTAACGATACAATGATACTGTATAAGGAAAATCTCGAATTTGGATCCAAAATTAACGTGACCTTATCCATGTGCTTATGCTTGTAGGCATTCTTTTTCTGATCTGTCTTTCGTCCTTGCTTTCCCGGTTCTACGAGACCCTTTTTTTACTATCATTTCTGGTTTCGCGGGAATACCTGTATATGGTATACAATCTCTTCTTCGATAATTAATTCGAAGTCATAGTCTAAATACGTCTCTAGAATTAAAGAGTATTGGGGCCATCTGTCCTTTCCCTCAACAAAAACCTCTTTTAGTTCTTGGCGTTGGATCAGAATATCCTGCAATCTCAGGGTTTGTTTTGTCTCTAACCATATTTTACAGCTATTTTTTTTTCTTCTTTTCTTTTTTTCCATACGAGTTTTTTCCATACGACTTTTTTTCGTATAAAATAAAAAGGAAAAATGATGCCTAAGACTGTTGGGCTGATCAGTTATTTTATCTACGATTTGCGCATTTTTTTATTAATACTTTTGATCTTCTATTTATATTACGATAATATTAATATATAGATCATAGATAATTTCCCTCAAAAAAATGCACTATTTTGACTAATATTCTTAATTAGTAATTAAGAATATTAGTCAAAATAGAATTATCCGCTGCCACCAAAGAAAACCCTATTCTTCGTATTTTAACTTTGATTCTGCTAAATTAATTACTTGTTGATTACAAATTTTCTATCTTATCTTATGCAGTTCCAAAGATAGCGTACAACAAAACGTAAAGAAAATTCAGAACACAAGTAACTTAAAATAGTGTTGTCATATAAACCACTACCTCTTTTATGGAGAAATTAGTAAACACTATCCGAAAAATAGCCACAAAAGGGGACATTCCAGTTGCTCTCCCACTCCACACTGCTAAAAAACACAGCTTTTCTAATATGAATTTGATGAATTTGATATCTAAAATAAATACCCCCTATCTCCATCCTGGAGTATCATCTCGATTTTCTTCGAAATTACCATCTAAATTTGGTAATAAAGCTTTGTGTAACAAAGATTGCATTTTAAAATCTGTCGTAAGACGATCAATAATTCCATAATCTTGGGCTTCCTTTGCTGACATCACAACATTTTCTTGCAGGTCTTTTTGTATAATATCGTAGGATTGCCCTGTTTTTTCTACAAAAATCTCGTGGAAGTATTCAGTAAGAATATCAAACTGCTTTTTGGCCTCGTGAACATCAAAGTAGCGCCTAAGATTCTTTCTTTTCTTTTTACCCTTTTTACCGATAATAATTCTTTTATTAGGATTCTTTTTCTTTCTTTTAATTGGAAATTTTAATTTAGGTTTCTGAATCAAGATCCTAGCGTGAGGTTGCGCTAGGCGTTCGTGTCCTGAAACGAGGATAAGCGATCCTACTGAAGCAGTCATTCCACATCCTACTGTATATCCGGGTCTTGGCAGCTGTTGGATTGCATCGTGCATTGTAACAGCTGTTCGTAGGCACCCCGAAACGCAGTTGTTTAGAAACAAATGCAACTCTCCGATAGGATGTAATATCGCTAGATAAGTAATAAGACCTAATATGATTTTACCTTTTTTCCTATTAAGCTTTTCGCTTAAAAAAACAATCCCAGCTTCAAAAAGAAACTTGTGTAAGTTAATCCAACGTACTTTTACTTTTTCTTCTTCCTTTTCGATTGCCATTTCTTTTTCGATTTCGATTTCTTCTAAGTCGATTTCTTCTTCTTCTTGGTCTTCTGACAGAACAACAGGCACTTTTGGAATCCTAATCTTATTTTTTTTACTAATACTATGAAAAAGTGGCATTTTTGTTACCCCCACTGGTTTTTAGGATAAAATTTTTTAGTTCTATCCCCTACCCAGGGATAGAACTAAAAAAATAGATTCTTATTATCATATATAATTCAAAAGATCATTAACGATACAATGATACTGTATAAGGAAAATCTCGAATTTGGATCCAAAATTGACGTGACCTTATCCATGTGCTTATGCTATTTAGGCATTCTTTGTCTTTCGTGCATGTTTTCCTGGGTCTAGGAGATCCTTTCACTGACTTATTCTTTCCATTACATTTTCGAAAAGAGAAAATATATTCCATAGTAAATAAAATGTAGGACCAAACTTGTGAAAAAAAGCGGTCCTAATCTATAGAATATATCTTCCATTTCGAACTTATCGCAGTACAATACCAAATTTATAGATATAAAAAAAGTTGTTCCGATTAGTGCGCGACTCCAGACGGCTATATCCCAAAGGAATCCCAATATTTCCTTTTGGTTGATTTTGATCCAGCTGGCGATAGCCTGCAGTATTTTGCCAATTTTTGGCATTTTTTGGTACCTCCACGGGTTTTTAGGATAAAATTTTTTAGTTCTATGGGGCTAGAACTAAAAAACTAGATTCTTATTATTATATATAATTCAAAAGATCGTTAACGGTACGATGATACTGTATAAGGAAAATTTTTTCTTTTGAGGCAATTATAGATTCTGGGAGGCAATCCTAATTCGTCAATCAAAATCAAATGAAAGTCTTTTTTTTTTTTTGCATTTCTCTACGTTTTCATGAAAGGTAAAAAGTGGTAAATTAATCTTGTGTTGATTTTCGTCTAAATGGACGTTTTCTTCTTCTGTATTTAAAAAGGGACTAAATAAATCAACCAACTTCCGTGAAGCTTCATGAAGTGCTTCTTTAGGAGTTAAACTTCCATTTGTCCATATTTCAAAAAAAAGTATCTCTTCTCTTGCAACCCTATCCAAATAAGAATAAATATTATAATTGGCATTTCGAACAGGCATGAATACAGCATCTGTAGGATAACTTCCATCTTGTAAGGTATTTTTTGGACTTTTTATTTGATAACCGCGGTTTTTCTGAATTTCTAATTTAATATATAAATCAATTCTTTTCGTCAAGCTAGCTATATGTTGTGTATTATCAACGATTTCCACATAAGGAGCTACCATGATATCACGAGCAGTTACATCTCTAGGACCTTGTACCCAAATCAACCCGCTACAAGGTCCATATAGATTGCTTTTCAATATAATTTCTTTCAAATTCATTAAAATTTCATTGACGGATTCTTTAATACCCGCTATGGAAGAATATTCGTGTGTTACTCTTACTCTCCCGAATTTTGCGCGTGTGATACATGTTCCTTCTATTTCTCCAAGCAAAGCTCTTCGCATAGCAATGCCTAAGGTTTCGGCTTCACCTTTCCTAAGTGGAAACAAGCTAAAGCGCCCATAATAAAGACGTTTACTGTCTACCCTTGATTCAACACACTTCCACTGCAATCTCCGAGG